GTCATAGTGTTTTGGGAGATTTCATATATTCGTTAGCATGCATTTGGAGCCCCTCACGGGCGGGTGTTGAGGTTAGGGGTGCTTAAGTGTGGACACTATACAGGGACTCCATCTCCATTTCCCCCCTCCACTCCATTGGATGTTTCAGGGTTGGGCGGGTTTTGAATAGGTGGTGGTACCACTGTAAGAGCGTTACACCCACTGTGCTCTGGGAGTTTGACAGGTGCACTTAGATTTTTGAGCCACCAAGAGTGTCAACTTTAGTTCCATTTTATTCGACCATTTTATCTTGTAAAGATTTTTTTCCAGATGTTGTAATTTCATACTGAGTCTTTAGGGCTCTTTATCGGTTATTATGGCATAAAGTATACTTCGGCCCTCGTTTTCGGGGTTTTTCGAGGATCACCGGGTATACATGGGGGGAGGGGGGGTTTTTCCCAAAAAATTGATTGTAAATTATAATTTCATTCCCGCACACGCCCACGCGTCACGTCTATCGCACCTCCTTCTGTACGTGGTGTGGGTGTGTGGGTGTGTGTGTGTGGGCGTACGTGCGTGGAGCGCGTGCGCGTTTGCGCAAAGGGGGTGATCCTCTAAGTTTCAGGCGAGTCCTAATTCATTCTCATTTCATCATTTTATCATTGGTTGGTTACCTAGGACAAATCTCTATGTCTGTATTCACGAAAAGTGAGTCAATCTAAAATAGTGGTTGATACCTACAACTATGCCTAACGATAACTACATGGTAGTCCAAAGTTAATTGATTAGTGAAACAAGTATCTAGTCAGATCATTAACTGAGGTCATTACCGGTCATCTTGTGCTGTCTTGTGACGTACCTGAGCGACGTGCCCGGACGAACGAGGTCGGTTGCCCGAAGTATTTTTCTAAAGGAAAAATACGAGGGTCGGTTTCGACGAGGGTCAGAGCTCTGACGAGCCCAAAAGGCGAGGCAGAGGTCGGTCGCAGGAGAAGAGGACGACCGAGATGAAGTCCAACGAGCGAGGGGACTGTGGGAAAAGCAACGACGGCCGGCGGGGTCGGCTTCCGATTGCCGTCCCCCCGACCGACCGGACCCCGGCTAACCGACCGCACGACCCACCTTCGACCGCATCGCGACCCCCGCCCCGCTGTCTAAACCATATGACCGATTATGAATCCCGTACTGGAAGATGAATAATCACCGTTATTGAACCGACAAAGGTGTTTGAAATCATTAGTCAAATTAAATGATTTCGGTTGATTAAGAGTTAGTGATAGGTAAATTACAGAGTTAAAACAGAGCCGGCAAGCTGAAGGAAGATACGGATCGTAAATTGTTGTTGTTTTAATCTTTTTATGTTATGAAATATTGGAAGTAGCTGTTATGAGGATAAAGGTTATTATGTCTTATGAGGTGAACAATAGTGTGAGTATTAGATAAATTATGTATTGAATTATTGGACAGGGAATGAATGATAAAGAAGATAATATAGTCTAATCATAGGGGACAGTAGATGAATGAGTATTATACATAGTATATGCATGAGTGTATTACATAGGGGTTGATAGGGGGTACATAAATGTATGATGATTATACATAGGGGGTGCTTCAAAGGGGTGGTAGTAGGCTGAATATGCTGGTTGAGCGAGTTTACCCTGTAGACAGTACTTCACTGACTTGGAGTCTAAATGTGGGTTAGGTAGCATGGTGATGTAATGGAGTATTGGAGGTGAGTGGCCGTGTCAGGTCATTCTGCGCATACGGGGCTTGATAGTGTGAATCCGTGGGGATACTGAACAAATGAATGTATTCCGGGTGGGGCTAATCACTATGAGTCGCTGTGGCGGGTCATTGAATGGGTAGGATACGGGGTGTGTTATGGGGTAAGGGTGTATGATCTAGGGTTGTTTAAGCATGATGGGGAGGGGGGTAGGTCAGCCGTATAGGCAAGGCAGGGTTAAGCATTACACAGTGGGAGGGAGGGCAGTAGGGGGGAGTGCAAGTGGGATATGTTATGGGATAGGGGGCAGTAGATGAATGGGTATTATACATAGTATGGATGAGGATAGGGGGTAGTAGATGAATGGGTATTATACATAGTATATGCATGAATGTATTACATAGATGTATGTATTACTATAAGTGTATACTGATTAATCAGGTATGTAAAATATACCTGATTTTAGTGGGGGCAGTGTCACTTATATTGGTGCAGGGTTAAACCTGGGTGCAAGGGGTAGTTTAATTAAAATCTTGGCTTTGGGAGCCAGGGATGAGGATTTGTTTCCTTCCTCTTGAGGGCTTGCTTTAGGGAGGGTCCCATCTCCAATCTTCGGCTTACAAGACCGACGCCTTAGGTGTTCGGCTACAAAAGCGGGTTAAAGTTTTAGTATTTTGTTTTCCCATCAACCAGCGAGAGGAAAGAGGATGAGGAAGAAGGAGAAGTAGGTGGCGGAGGCGATCTGGCCGATGATGATGAATGGTTGCTCTACAGGTTGTCCTCCGATTCAGGTTAGGATAATAGTGTTGGCTACGAGGAGTCAAAATAGGACTTGGGAGATGGGGCGAAATGTAAGGGATCGTTGTTTAGACGTGTGAAGAATGGGGACTAGGAGAAGGATGAGGATTGAGAAGGCTAGGGCGAGGACACCTCCAAGTTTGTTGGGGATAGAGCGTAGAATGGCGTAGGCAAACAGAAAATATCACTCTGGTTTAATGTGGGGTGGTGTTACGAGGGGGTTGGCGGGGATAAAATTTTCCGTGTCCCCTAGAAGGTTGGGTGAAAATAGGGCTAGAAGCACTAGTGTAAGCAGAAGGAGGAAAAACCCCAGGAGATCTTTATACGAATAGTATGGGTGAAAGGGAATTTTGTCTATGTCTGAGGGAAGTCCGGTGGGGTTGTTTGAGCCAGAGTCGTGTAGAAATAGGAGGTGAACTATAGTGAGAGCTGCGATTAGGAAGGGGAGGAGGAAGTGAAATGTGTAAAATCGGGTTAGTGTTGCGTTGTCAATTGAGAAGCCGCCTCAAACTCACTGTACGACTGTATCTCCAATGTAGGGAAGGGCGGAGAGGAGGTTGGTAATGACGGTGGCACCTCAGAAGGATATTTGTCCTCATGGGAGGACATAGCCGACGAAGGCTGTAGCTATAAGTAGGATGAGAATAATGACTCCGATATTTCAGGTTTCTTTATTGAGGTAGGAGCCATAATATAGTCCTCGGGCGATGTGTAGGTAAACACAGATGAAGAATATGGAGGCGCTATTGGCGTGAATATTCCGGATTAGTCAGCCGTAGTTCACGTCTCGAGAGATGTGGGCGATTGAGGAGAAGGCTGTTGAGATGTCTGGGGTGTAATGTATGGCTAGGAAAAGTCCTGTAAGGATTTGGATAATGAGGCAGAGACCTAATAGGGAGCCAAAATTTCATCAGGAGGAGATGTTAGTTGGGGTGGGCAGGTCAATTAATGCATTATTAATAATTTTAAAAAGAGGGTGGGATTTACGGATATTCGGGGTCATTAGTGGTTCTTATAGTTGAATAACAACGACAGTTTTTCAGATTAGAGGTCTTAGTTAAAATCTAAGTAGGAACTATGATGTATGTAATGATAGTCTTAATAGTAAGTTTTGTTTTAGGTCTAGTGGCTGTAGCATCAAATCCTTCTCCCTACTTTGCTGCGCTAGGGCTGGTAGTTTCTGCTGGGGTGGGGTGCGGATTATTAGTTGGATCTGGAAGTTCTTTTTTATCTTTAGTTTTATTTTTAATTTATTTAGGGGGGATGATGGTTGTATTTGCCTATACGGCGGCTTTAGCTGCTGAGCCCCACCCAGAATCATGGGGGGACTTATCTGTTTTGTTATATGTTGTGGGTTATTTGGGGGTTCTTGTGTGGGTTGGGTTAAATTTTATGGTGGGCTGAGGTTGGGGGGGTTGAATGGGAGGTGAAGAGTGTGTAGGGATGGAGATAATTCGTGGGGATATCAGTGGGGTGGCGTTATTATATTCCTGTGGAGGTTGAATGTTAGTGTTAGGGGGTTGGATGTTGCTTCTAACTCTTTTTGTAGTGCTGGAATTAACTCGGGGTCTATCTTGGGGGGCATTACGTGTAGTTTAGTGAAGTATCATAAGGGCGGAGGAAATAGCCAGGGTGAGGAGGAAGAGGAGTAAATATGTTTTGATGAAGCCCTGTTGTGGGGAGGTGGAGAGTTTAATTATGGGTGTTTGTTGAATGATTGGACTTTTTGGGCCGATTTTTTCATTTCAGGAAAGGTCTATTGTTTGCGTTGAGATAATTTGGGCTCAGGAGAGGGTGAGTTTTGGTAAAAGGCGGTGGAAGATAAAGGGGAAGTAGCCTAATATATTGGAAAAATTGTAGGCGAGGGTGTTTGGGTGAGATTTTAATTGGGTTGTGGTTAGGTTGGCTAATTCTAAAGCAAAAAGAAGGCCGAGGATGGTTACTAATAGGGCAGAGAGTTTGAGGAGGGGTGCTATTGTTATGATTTGTGTTTTGGCGGGGGGGATGTTATTGGTGATAATTAGGCCTGCTAGGATGCTTCCGTAGGCAAGCCGTTTAATTGGGTTGGTAAGTGCTGGGTTATTTTCATTAATAGGTGAGATAGTGTGGAAACGTGGGAAGTTTATGAGAGAGAAAAAAATTAAGCGCAGGCTGTAGATGGCTGTAAAGGATGTGGCCAGGAGGGTGAGGATTAGGGCTCAGGCGTTGAGATGGGAGGTGTTTATGGCTTCAATAATTGCGTCTTTGGAGAAGAACCCCGATAGGAAAGGCATGCCGGTGAGGGCCAAGCTTCCAATTGTTAAGGAAGAAGAGGTTAGGGGGAGAATTTTGTGTATGCCCCCCATTTTTCGGATGTCTTGTTCATCATTAAGGCTGTGGATGATAGAGCCTGAGCAGAGGAAGAGCATTGCTTTGAAGAAGGCGTGGGTGCAGATGTGTAGGAAAGCTAGTTGGGGTTGGTTAAGGCCAATTGTTACTATTATTAGCCCTAACTGGCTGGATGTAGAGAAGGCAATGATTTTCTTGATGTCATTTTGGGTGAGGGCGCAGGTGGCTGTGAAGAGGGTGGTTAGTGCTCCTAAGCATAAACAGGTGGTCAGAATTAATTCATTATTTTGTAGTAGGGGGTGTAGGCGGATAAGCAGAAAAATCCCTGCTACAACTATTGTGCTCGAGTGGAGTAGGGCAGAGACTGGTGTAGGGCCTTCTATGGCTGCTGGGAGTCATGGGTGTAAGCCAAATTGTGCGGATTTTCCTGCAGCGGCTAAAACTAGCCCTAGTAGTGGGAGGGTTAAGTCTATATTTTTGGAGAGTAAAAATAATTGTTGAATTTCTCAGGAATTAAGGTTTATGGCAAGCCAGGCTATTGCTATAATTAGGCCGATGTCTCCGATGCGGTTATAAATAATTGCTTGGAGGGCGGCGGTGTTTGCGTCTGATCGTCCGACTCATCAGCCGATGAGAAGAAAGGATATAATGCCTACGCCCTCTCAGCCAATAAATAGTTGAAAGAGGTTGTTTGCGGTGACGAGGATGAGTATGGTGATTAGGAAGAGTAGGAGATACTTAAAGAATTTGTGCAGGTGGGGGTCTGAGTGTATGTACCATAGGGCAAATTCTAGAATGGACCAGGTTACGTATAGGGCCACAGCGGTGAAGATAATGGAGTAGACATCAAATTTGAAACTAATATTGATATCAAAGTTTATTAGGGTAATCCAATTTCAGCTGGTTGTAATGGATTCTAGGCCCTGGTCTAGAAAAATGAACAGGGGGATAAGGCTAATAAAAAATGAGGTCTTTACGGCTGTTTTGATGTGGGCGGGGGCAAAGATAGGGTTGGAAGGCGTGAGTAGGGGGTAGAGTAGGGTTAGGAAAATTAAAAGGGAGGATGAATTGAGGGCTAATGAATTCATAGCTTTAGCTTGGAGTTGCACCAAGAGTTTTTGGTTCCTAAGACCAATAGATGTCTATTATCTTTCTGAAGCCCTAAGAGAGCCGTGGATTCGAACCATGGATGAGGAAGTTAGCGGCTTCCCTTGTCCTAGACCTGTCTTGGGTGGCTGAAAAGGAGCTAGCTTTTATTTTTAGAACCACAATCTAATGTTTTTATTAAACTACAATCACAGGGGGCTCAGCCTAGAATTAATTCTGGTTTAGAGATGAGTAGGAGGGTTGGGATGAGGTGGAGGTAAATAAGTAGGTGCTCTCGTGTGTGGGAGGGGTATATAAAGGTGAGGTGGGTAGGGAGGGGCCCACGTTGTGTTATAATGAATATATACAGGGAGTAGGAGGCAGTTAATAGGACCCCTAAGCTAGTGAGGAGAATAGTTCAATGGGATCACTTAAAAAGTGATGAGATAATGAGGAGCTCCCCTAAAAGATTTGGGGTTGGGGGGAGGGCCAGGTTTGCGAGGTTTATTAAAAGTCATGAGATTGCTATTAGTGGGAAAATAATTTGTAAGCCCCGTGTGAGGAGAAGTGTGCGGGTGTGTGTGCGCTCATAATTGGTGTTAGCTAAGCAAAAAAGTGCAGATGAGACTAACCCATGGGCGACTATTAGGGCGGTTGCGCCTGCGAAGCTCCATGGTGTTTGGATAAGGATGGCAGCTGCTACCAGGCCCATGTGGCTAACTGAAGAGTAGGCGATGAGGGATTTTAGGTCTGTTTGGCGTAGACAGGTAGAGCTGGTTATGATGATGCCTCAGAGGGCTAAAATTAGGAAGGGGTACGCCATTTCTTTTGTGAGGGGGTCAAGGATTAGGATAACTCGTATTATTCCGTAGCCCCCTAGTTTTAGTAAAATTGCGGCAAGAACTATGGAGCCGGCAATTGGGGCTTCGACATGGGCCTTAGGAAGTCAGAGGTGAACCCCATAAAGAGGTATCTTTACTAGGAAAGCGAGTAGACATGCGGATCATCAGAGCTTATTTGTTCATGAGTGAGAATTTTGGAGCTGGGGAAATGGGAGAGCTAGTATTGAGAGGGAGCCAAGGTCGTTTTGTAGCGAAAGTAGGGCGATTAGGAGGGGGAGGGAGCTGATGAGGGTGTAAAATAAAAAGTAGGAGCCTGCATTCAGGCGCTCTGCTTGATTACCTCAGCGTGTAATGATGATAAGTGTTGGGATGAGGGTCGCTTCAAATATGATATAAAATAGTATAATTTCGGTAGCGCTGAAGGCAAGGATTAGGAGAAGTTGGAGGGTAATAAGGAGGTTAATGTAGACGCGTTGTCGTGCGATGGGTTCATTGGTAAGGTGATTTTGACTAGCAAGTAGTATAAGGGGAAGAAGTCAGCAAGTTAATGTGAGGAGGGGGGAGGAGAGGGGGTCTACCCCTAGGTAAAAATTGGAAAAATCTCAGGCTAGTTCTGAATTTCATTTAAGCCAATATAAGCTGAAGAATGCGATGATAAAGCTGTGTATTAGAGAGGAAGTTCAAAGTCACTTTTTGGGGGAAGACCATGAAATTGGGTAAAGTATAATGGTGGGGACAATGATTTTTAACATTGTAGGAGATTTAGGGCTTTTAAGGTGTCTGAGCCGTGGGTGCGGGTTGTAGCCACGAGTAGTGCTAGACCTGAACTAGCCTCGCAGGCTGAAAATGTCAGTAGGATTATGGGTGTTAGAGAGCAAATGGGGGAGGCTATTGTCAGGGACCATAAAGAAATGGCAATAAATAGTGATAGTATTATTCCTTCGAGGCAGATAAGGGCGGATAATAGGTGAGAGCGGTTAAGAGCAAGGCCTGTAAGTCCCAATATGAAAGCGGAGGCGAAGGTGAAGTGGGTCGGTGACATAAGGTACTTATGGGCTTGCACCATAATTAGTTGAGCCGAAATCAATAGTCTTATGCTTGGACTAAGTACCTATTCTGCTCATTCCAGCCCTCCTTGGAGTCACTCATAAATTAGGCCTAGGGCTAGCAGGGATAAAATAGTCCCTGCTCACAGAGAGGTGGTGAGTGGGGAGTCTAGCTGGTAGCCTCAGGGGAGGGGGAGGAGGAGGGCAATTTCTAGGTCGAAGAGGAGGAAGAGGATGGCGACTAAGAAGAAACGTAGGGAAAAGGGGAGACGTGCGCTGCCAAGTGGGTCAAAGCCGCACTCGTAGGGGGACACTTTTTCGTTGTCTGGGTTTAGGGTGGGTAATCAGAAGGCTAGGGCTATTAAGATGAGAGAAATGAGAGCGACGAGGGTGAAAGTGAATGTGATGAGGTTCATATTACTTTTCCTTGGGTTTAACCAAGATTTAATAATTGGAAGTCATTTGTACGTTTTATACTAGAAAAGTAAGATTATGACCCTCATCAGTAGATTGAGACGTAGAGGAACAGTCAGACTACATCGACAAAGTGTCAATATCATGCGGCAGCTTCGAAGCCGAAATGATGCTGGGATGTAAAATGATATTGAATTTGTCGTACTAAGCAAACTAGCAAAAATGAGGAGCCAATAATTACGTGCAGGCCGTGGAAGCCAGTGGCGACGAAGAAGGTTGTGCCATAAATGCCGTCTGCAATGGTAAATGGGGCCTCGTAGTACTCTATGGCTTGGAGGGCGGTAAAGTAAATGCCTAGAATAATTGTAAGGGTAAGAGCTTGGATAGCTTCTTTGCGGTTTCCTTCTATGATGCTATGGTGGGCTCAGGTTACTGTGACCCCTGAGGCCAGGAGGACGGCAGTGTTTAGGAGGGGGACTTCAAATGGGTCTAGAGGGTGGATGCCCGTGGGGGGCCAGCAGCCCCCTAATTCGGGGGTGGGGGCGAGGCTTGAGTGGTAGAAGGCCCAGAAAAAGCCCAGGAAGAAGAAGACTTCTGATGTGATGAATAGAATCATTCCGTATCGTAGTCCTTTTTGGACGGGCTGTGTGTGATGACCCTGAAATGTCCCTTCTCGGATAATATCCCGCCATCATTGAATAACAGTTAGGGCTATTAGTAGGAGTCCCAAGCAGAGGAGGGGGAGAGAGTGGAAGTGAAACCAGATTGCAAGGCCTGAGGTTATAAGGAGTGCGGCGACTGCTCCTGTTAGGGGCCATGGGCTGGGGTCGACTATGTGATAAGCGTGTGCTTGGTGAGTCATTAGACGTTTTCTTGTAGGTAAAGGCTCAGGAGTAATACAAAAACGTAGGCCTGAATCATTGCTACGGCGACTTCTAGGAGTGTAAGGAGAAGAAGAATTAGTGAGGTTAATAGGGCGATAGACGGTAAGGTTGAGGTTAGAACGAATGCTGCGGTTGCAATTAATTGCATGAGGAGGTGCCCTGCTGTGAGGTTGGCTGTTAGTCGGACCCCTAGTGCGAGGGGTCGGATAAATAAACTAATGGTTTCGATAATGATAAGGATGGGGACTAGGGGAGTGGGGGTTCCTTCCGGCAAAAAATGGCTTAGTGCGATTGCTGGTTGATTAAGTAGTCCAATTAAGACTGTGGTTAATCATAAGGGAAGGGCAAATGCCATGTTAAGGGAGAGTTGAGTGGTGGGTGTGAATGTGTACGGAAGTAGGCCTAAAAGATTGAGGGAAATCAAAAATAGTATGAGTGCTGTAAGGATTGGGGCCCATTTATGGCCGTTAAGGTTCAGTGGCTGCATAAGTTGGTGGGTGAATCGACGGACAAATCATGTTTGAAGAGCTAGTAGGCGATTACTTAATCAGCGGGTGGTGGGGGGGGGAAGAATAAGTCAAGGGGTGGCGATTGCTAGGGCGATGAGGGGCAGTCCTAGTAAGGATGGGCTCAGGAATTGATTGAAGAAATTTAAGCTCATGGTCAGTTTCAGGGGGCTATTTTGGGTTTTTGAATATTTTTTGGGGTTGGGCTGTCATTGAGGGAGAATGTTATAATTTTGCCTGGTATGGTGGTCAGGAAAAAGGTTCATACAAATAGGAAAATTATAAATCAGGGGGCCGGGTTAAGCTGAGGCATATCATTAAGGGTGGTTGGGAGGCACCAGTTTTTAGCTTAAAAGGCTAATGCTAGGCCCAGTTTAGCTTCTTAATGAGAGTTCTTCAAGGATTAGTGAGGATCAGTTCTCGAAATGTTCTAGAGGAACTGCTTCAACTACGATTGGTATAAAGCTGTGGTTTGCTCCGCAGATTTCGGAACATTGGCCGTAAAAGACTCCCGGGCGTGAGATGATGAAGGCTGTTTGGTTAAGGCGTCCTGGTACTGCGTCGATTTTTACGCCTAGTGCTGGAATTGTCCATGCATGAAGGACGTCTTCTGCGGTGACTAGGGTTCGAATGGGGGATTGTATTGGGACTACCATGCGATGATCTGTTTCTAGAAGGCGGAACTGGCCTGGGGCGAGGTCTTCTGTTTGGACTATGTAGGAGTCGAATTCTAGGTTGTGATAGTCTGTGTATTCATAGCTTCAGTACCATTGGTGACCGATGGCCTTGATTGTGATGTGGGGGTCGTTGATTTCGTCTATTAGGTAGAGGATACGTAAAGATGGTAGGGCAATTATGATCAGGATAATTGCTGGAACGATAGTTCAGACAATTTCAATCTCTTGGGAGTCCAAAATGTATTTATTAGTTAATTTGGTTGAGACTGTTGCTACAATAACATAAAGTACTAATGAGCTGATAAGAAACACGATTATTAGGGTGTGATCGTGAAAGTGGAGGAGCTCCTCCATGACTGGAGAAGCTGCGTCTTGAAAGCCTAGCTGTGATGGATGTGCCATGTTTAAGACTCGTGGGGGTCTAACCCACAATTTTGCCCTGACAAGGAAATGTAATGTGTTTTACTAGGGTCTTAAGAAAGTGGCAGAGTGGTTATGTGGTTGGCTTGAAACCAATTAATGGGGGTTCAATTCCTTCCTTTCTTGCGTTAATATGATGGTTGTCGAACTTGGACGAAAGCGGGTTCTTCATAGGTGTGGTTGGGTGGCGGGCACCCGTGAAGTCACTCTACGTTTGTGTGGGGTAGTTGAATGTGGAGGATTTCTCGTTTTGAGGCAAATGCTTCTCAGAGGATAAACATTAGGATAACTACAGCGACTAAAGAGATTAGTGAGCCGATAGAGGAAATGACATTTCAGAAGGTGTAGGCGTCTGGGTAGTCTGAGTATCGTCGTGGTATCCCGGCTAAGCCAAGAAAATGTTGTGGGAAAAATGTTATATTTACTCCTACAAATATAACTAGGAATTGGATTTTGGTCCATGTGGAGTGGAGGGAGTAGCCTGTGATTAGTGGGAATCAGTGGACAAAACCAGCCATGATGGCAAATACTGCTCCCATAGATAAAACGTAGTGGAAGTGGGCTACAACGTAGTATGTATCGTGGAGTACAATATCAAGGGATGAGTTGGCTAGGACAATTCCGGTTAGGCCTCCAATGGTGAATAGGAAGATAAAGCCCAGAGCTCAAAGAAGGGGGGTTTCTCATTTGATAGAGCCCCCGTGTAGTGTTGCTAGTCAGCTGAAAACTTTCACCCCGGTTGGGATGGCAATAATTATAGTAGCGGATGTAAAATATGCTCGTGTGTCCACGTCCATACCAACTGTAAATATATGGTGGGCCCATACAATAAATCCTAGGAGGCCAATTGCCATCATTGCTCAAACCATGCCTATGTAGCCGAAGGGTTCTTTTTTCCCTGAATAGTAGGCGACAACATGGGAGATTATACCGAAGCCTGGTAAAATGAGGATGTAAACTTCTGGGTGGCCAAAGAATCAGAAGAGGTGTTGATAGAGGATAGGATCGCCGCCCCCTGCAGGGTCGAAGAAAGTTGTATTGAGGTTCCGGTCTGTAAGAAGTATCGTGATACCTGCTGCTAATACGGGGAGGGATAATAGGAGAAGGATGGTGGTGATGAGGATGGATCAGACGAAAAGAGGGGTTTGATATTGGGAGATCGCTGGGGGCTTCATGTTAATAATAGTGGTGATAAAATTAATTGATGCTAAAATTGAGGAGACCCCTGCTAGGTGGAGGGAAAAGATAGTCAGGTCAACTGATGCCCCGGCGTGTGCTAAGTTCCCTGCTAGTGGGGGGTAGACGGTTCAACCTGTCCCGGCCCCGGCTTCTACTCCTGCTGAGGCTAATAAAAGAAGGAAGGAGGGAGGAAGGAGCCAGAAGCTTATGTTATTCATTCGTGGGAAGGCCATGTCTGGGGCGCCAATTATTAGGGGGACCAGCCAGTTTCCGAACCCGCCGATCATAATTGGTATAACTATGAAGAAGATCATTACAAAGGCGTGGGCAGTGACAATTACATTATAAATTTGATCGTCACCTAGTAGAGCCCCTGGTTGACTTAGTTCAGTACGGATAAGCAGGCTAAGGCCGGTGCCCACTATCCCCGCTCATGCACCAAAGATTAGGTAGAGGGTGCCAATGTCTTTATGATTAGTAGAAAATAATCAACGATTAATTGCCACAGGTAAGATGGCTGAGTTAAGTGGCGGATTGTAGCTCCGTAGAGAGAGGTTCGAGTCCTCTTCTTATCAGCGTCAGCCCCGTAGTATATAAATACACGGGATTGCAAATCCTGAAAAGGAGAAAAAAAGGCTTCTCCCGGGGCTTCTCCCGCCTCACCGCCTAGACGGCGGGAGAAGGCTAGATAAAAGTTCGCTGGATTGAACGCTTAGCTGTTAACTAAGATTTTGTAGGATCAAGGCCTATTTATCTAGGAGAGACTTTAGCTTAATTAAAGTGTCTGAGTTGCATTCAGAAGATATGAGATAAAGTCTTGTAGGTCTTAGCAGAAATTAAGAGATTTAACCCTTGTTAAAAGCTTTGAAGGCTATTGGTTTATTTGAACCTAAATTTCCTATGATGTTAGTGAGAGTAATATTGGGGTCAGGGGAAGAAGGAGAAGGGCCATGGCTGTTGTCAGGGCGAGGATTAGATTTGGTTGGGTAGTTTTTGTTCGTCAGGAAGATGGGGTGGTGATGGGGTTGGGGGTTAGAGTTAAGGTAATAGAGTAAGATAGGCGTAAGTAAAAGAATAGACTGAGTAGTGTTGCTAGGGCTATAATTGTGGCTGGAATAAAGAGACTCTGTTTGGTCATTTCTTGAAGAATTATTCATTTTGGTAGGAAGCCTGTGAGCGGGGGGAGGCCACCTAGGGAAAGGAGTGTGAGTAAGGCTAAGATGGTAATTAGGGGTGATTTGGTTGAGGAAGTGGCAATTGTGTTAATTTTTGTGGTGTTGCTATTGTTGAGGATAAGGAACATAGATGAGGTTACAATAATATAAATAGTTAAATTGAGGAGGGCAAGATTTGGGGAGTAGCAAAGAATAGTAACTGTTCAACCGATGTGGGAGATAGATGAGTATGCTAAGATTTTGCGTAATTGTGTTTGATTAAGGCCTCCTCAGCCCCCGATGATAACTGATAGAACTCCAAAGATTATGAGTAGTGTTGGGTTGAGGAGAGGGTGGAGTTGGAGTAGGACTGCGAAAGGTGCGAGTTTTTGTCAGGTGGATAGAATAAGGCCTGTGATTAGATTTAGTCCCTGAAGGACTTCTGGTAATCAGAAGTGTAGGGGGGCTAAGCCAATCTTTAGGGCAAGGGCAGTGGAGAGAAGGGTGGTGGAGATTGGGTCTGTTATTTCAGAGATGCTTCATTGGCCTGTAAGTCAGGCGTTTGTGGTTCCAGCAAACAGGAGAAGGGCGGAGGCTGTAGCTTGTGTGAGGAAATACTTTGTGGTTGCCTCTGTTCCACGAGGGTGATGTTGGTAAATTATAAGGGGGATAATAGCTATCGTGTTAATTTCCAGGCCGGCTCAGATTAGTAGTCAATGTGAGGCGATGAATGTTATTGTGGTTCCAAGTCCCAGGCTGAAGATAGAGATGGAGAGGACTAATGGATTCATTAGTAGAGGAAGGATTTTAACCAACATGTTTGGGGTATGGGCCCAAAAGCTTAAATTAGCTGACTTTACTAGGAAGTAGTATATTTGGAAGTACTTGGGGTTTTGATCTTCAGGGTGCAGGTTCGAGGCCTGTCTTTCTAGCAAGGAAAAGGAACGGGCTTAGCATTCATTATTTACTCTATCAAAGTAACCCTTTATTCAGGCACTTTTCCTATTAGGTTATGGGGGGGAGGCCTGCTGTAGCGATTAGAAGTATGATGTGCCATAGGAGGACGGCTAGTGTCATTGGCAGGAAGTTTTTTCATACGAGATGTATGAGTTGGTCGTATCGGAACCGGGGGTAGGAGGCGCGGACCCATAAGAAGAGCAAGGTTAATATGGTTGCTTTAAATATAAGGTTGAGGGTGGTTAATTGTGGAAGGCTTGGGTCGTAGGATGTCCCTAGAAATAGAATAACGGATAGTGTATTTATTAGGAGGATGTTGGAATACTCTGCTAGGAAGAATAGGGCGAATGGGCCGCCTGCATATTCAATGTTGAAGCCAGAGACTAGTTCGGACTCCCCCTCCGCAAGGTCAAAGGGAGCTCGGTTGGTTTCTGCTAATGTTGAGATGTATCATATTATGGCGAGTGGTCATGCGGGGAGAATAAGTCAGGTGGTTTCTTGACTTAAGTTAAATGTGTGGAGTGTGAAGCCGCCAACAAAGATGACTAATCCTAGTAGGATTAGGGCGAGGGTAACTTCATAGGAGATGGTTTGGGCCACTGCGCGGAGGGCGCCTATGAGGGCGTATTTAGAATTTGAGGCTCATCCTGAAGCTAAAATTGTATAAACTGTCAGGCTTGAGATAGCCAGGATAAATAGTAGGCCCAGGTTTAGATTAAGGATTGAGTGGGGCAGAGGAAGGGGCATTCATATCAGTAGGGCGAGGGTAAGGGCAATTGTGGGGGCTACTAAAAAGAGGAATTGGGAAGAGAAGGAGGGGCGCACTGGTTCTTTAGTAAATAACTTGAGCCCATCTGCAATTGGTTGAAGGAGGCCGTAGGGGCCTACCACATTTGGGCCCTTACGAAGTTGTATGTAGCCTAGGATTTTTCGTTCTACTAGGGTTAGGAATGCTGTAGCTAGGAGGATGGGGATGATGAAGGCAAGAGGGTTAATAATGTAGATGAGGATGAAGTCGAGCATAGTTAAGGAGAGGAATTGAACCTCTGGGTAAAAGGGCTTAGGTCTTTTGCATTTGCCAGGCTCTGCCACCTTAACGGACCATTCTCTTTGGGTTTTTTGGGGCATTCTTTACCTGCTTGAGCTTATTTCAGCAGGTTGAATGGGAGCGTGCTTGTGGCAGAGGCTCCATTTTCTCGGTCCTTTCGTACTGGAAAAAATGCCATCATAGATAGAAACTGACCTGGATTGCTCCGGTCTGAACTCAGATCACATAGGACTGTTAATCGTTGAACAAACGAACCCTTAATAGCGGCTGCACCATTAGGATGTCCTGATCCAACATCGAGGTCGTAAACCCTTTCGGTGATGTGGGCTCTAAGAAAGGATTGCGCTGTTATCCCTAGGGTAACTTGGTTCATTGTTCAGAAAAAAATCTTTTCTGGGTCATTATTCGTTAGATTTTCTATTAATTAGAAATGTCATTCTAATATTAAGTAAGATAATACATGTTCGATAAGGGGGTTCTGTTTTTCCCCTTGGTCGCCCCAACCAAAAACAAGTTAAGTTAGGAGGGTCAATTTCGTGTTTATGCCCGGAGGGGTGGGTTAAGTTTGAGATTAACTTAAGTGTTTAAAGCTCCATAGGGTCTTCTCGTCTTATGTTGTAATGCTCGCTTCTGCACGAGCAGATCAATTTCATTGATTGGAAAATAGAGACAGATAAACTCTCGTGATGCCATTCATACGGGCCTTTAATTAAAAAACAGTTGATTACGCTACCTTCGCACGGTCAAGATACCGCGGCCGTTAAAAAAATCACAGGGCAGGCTGGACCTCTTATACAAGTGGGGCAAGAGGCGATGTTTTTGGTAAACAGGCGGAGTTTGTGTTTGCCGAGTTCCTTTATTTTCTTTTAATCTTTCCTGGGAACACTCCTGTGTGGGGTTAACGATGCGTTGAATGGGGTTTTCTTGTTATGTATTTTAATACCATGAGGGCCTCAGGTGTGGCATCGGTTAATTGCCAGTGATTTAATTCTTTCTGGCGTACACTGGTGTATTAGGAGGGGGGTGGCCCCCTATTACTCATTCTAGCATAATTTCTTTTATAGGTTTATAAAATAATCCAATGTTGGGTAGGGGGTTGTGAGTAAGTACAGGGATTTATTGGTTGGAGGGTCTTGAGCTATAACGCTTGCTTAACAGGTGGCTGCTTCCAAGCCTACTGAGGAGATTCCATTTGGGTTGTATAATCAGTACCCGCCTAGTAAAGTTGTTTCTTGGTTCAAAAAAGCTGTACCTTTTTTGAATAACTATTAATTTTTACAGCGGAACTTCAATTGGTGGTGCTGTTCGGTTGAAAAATTAACGCAGAATTTAAGTTCTTTTTTTGGATAACCAGCTATCACTAAGCTCGATAGGTCTATCACCGCTACTTGGGAGTCTTCCCCCTCTTTTGCCACAGAGGTGGGTTGGCTCTGATGTGCTGCTCCGAAGTAGCTCGTTTAGTTTCGGGAAGGCAGGCTTAAGGGCTCTTTGTCTGGGTGTTCTTGCTAAATCATGATGCAAAAGGTACGAGGTCTAGTCTCTGCTTTTTGTTACTTTAATGGTTTGTTTCATTTCTTTTTCAGCTTTCCCTTGCGGTACTGTTTCTATGGCTCGTTAATTTCTGTTCTGTCGCCCATACTAGGAAAAGGAAAATGTTTTAATTAGAGATGGTGTCGTAGGTGTCAATTAATAGTGGTGGGGTGGTAAATTAAATCGGCTAGCTTTAGGGTTTCAAAATGGCCCGAATTGCGCGGGGTCTCCTCGGTGTAAGGGAGGCGCTTTACTACTTAGCTACATTTTGATTATTCCAAGTGCACTTTCCAGTACACTTACCATGTTACGACTTGCCTCCTCTTGCTGTATTCTTTTTTTATAAAGGTTAATGTTGATGTTTCGAGGAGAGTGACGGGCGGTGTGTGCGCGCTCCAGGGCCTGCTTCAGTAAAATGTTCTAAAATTTACTTACTGCTAAATCCACCTTTGAGAGATTTTTCATATCTCTGTTCGTGTTCTCTAGAAAGAGAATGTAGCCCATATCTTCCCACTTCATTCGCTACACCTCGACCTGACGTATTGGGGAAAGGCCATTTTGCTTACTGTTATGCTTTCATAAGGTGAGCTGGCGACGGCGGTATATAGGCGGAAAAAGCAAGAAGTGGTGAGGTTGAACGCGGGTTATCGGTTACATAACAGGCTCCTCTAGGTGGGTGTGGAGCACCGCCAAGTCCTTTGGGTTTTAAGCTAGCGCTTGTAGTACTCTGGCGGATGTTAAGGTAGTTTAATTAATATCAATGTTTATAGTCAAGCATAGTAGGGTATCTAATCCTAGTTTGGGCCTTAACTGTCGTGAGGTCAAAAATTCTGTTGTGATAAAGTTACTTTCGTTAGTGATACTTTTGAGCATGAGTGCGTATGACAGCTTGATGGGGTCTCAACTTTATTTGGGGTAAGATTTTTCTAATCACCCTTAACGCCGTGTAATATTAATTTGAGTTACTCGTGTAACCGCGGTGGCTGGCACGAGATTGACCAACTCTTTATAACTCTGATTGGCTCAAGCTTGCGCTTATTGGAGCAATATTCGTCACTGCTGAGTTCCCTTGGGGGTGTGGCTAAGCGAGGTGTCATGGGCTATTGGAGTAATGTGCCTGATACCGGCCCCTAATCAATTGTGGGAAAAATTAGGGCGTTTTCACCGGAGTGCTGAAACTTGCATGTGTAAGTCGAGTTAAAACTAATATTGAGGCTAGGACCAAACCTTCTGTGCTTGTGAAAGGGTTTAAATTTTATCTTGGCATCTTCAGTGCCATGCTTTAAGCTTAAGCTACACTAGC